GGGATAGGGATATGATAGATTTTTTGATTTTTAGATAGTGAATGGAGTTTGTTTTTCCATTCTATCCTATTCATCGGTATTGATCATGGATACTGGAAAAATTGTTTTCTTTCTTTTGGGCTAGCTCATGATCTGAACGAGTCGCACATACACCCTAGTACATGTTCCTCGACGCTGAGGACATCCCCCAAGAGCGGGGGATTTCGTGACATTTCGGATTGGCTGTCTTGTATTTCTAATAAGTTGTTTAATAGTTGGCATGTTGAATCATATCCATAATATGATGGGCTGGTTTAGATCGATCCTAACCAGATGATTATGAATTACTTCTAGTTAATATTCTATTAAATAAGTTTTAATAGATAGAATATTAAACTTGGTAAAATAAAAAGATAAAATCTCAAATCACGGAGTTGGGCGAAATCCATGCTATTTTCATGCAACCGCTACAAGATCAACAATTCCATAAGCTTGGGCTTCTGTTGCTGACATAAAAACATCTCTTTCCATGTCTTCGGATACAACCCATAAAGGTTTACCCGTTCTTTGTACATAAACCCTTGTGAGGGTTTCACGCAGTTTCAGCAGTTCTTCCGCTTCCAGGATAAATTCTCCCGTTTGTGCCTCATAAAAAGAACTAGCAGGTTGATGGATCATTACCCTGATGATATAACATAATAAAAGGTTCCTCTATCTCGCATGATGAAAGGAAGAGAAAAGAAAGAAAGATAAAGAATAACAAGCAAAAAAAAGATAGAATTGAACAACCGTACAGGCATCTTTTGTGCGTTGCATACGGCTCTACAATCAAATTGACCCTTACCTTCCATCAAAGACAGAGAAAAATAGGATCTATCAGACCCATATCGGTAAATGATCAAATTACCACCCTTCCTTTCCAAGGAGTTTAAAAATACTATGATGGCTCCGTTGCTTTATATATTTATGATTTTTTTTGTCTGTGATTCAGCAATCCCAAAGTTTCTTTTTGAGCCGATCAAATAAAATAAGGAAAAAATAATCTTATTTTATTTTTTATTTTCGCACTCTTTCATAACATATGTTAAAAGTCCTCTAGTGTGAAAACAAAAAAGTTTGTGACGCTGAACTGGACTCCCGATAGATAAGATAAAATCGGAAATACCTTTAATCTCATACTACTCTTTCGATACATAATCTAATGTTTTGAAAAAACAATAAAAAACTTTCTCATATCGAATTCAAAGTGCCATGCTATTATTACTTAATATTCATATTTCATATGGCGAAGGCATAGTCTTTTTTTTTCTCTCAAATAAAAACCTCATTGGCGCCAAGCGTGAGGGAATGCTAGACGTTTGGTAATTTCTCCTCCGACTAGGATAAAAGATCCCATTGAAGCGGCTAATCCCATGCATATTGTATGTACATCTGGTCGCACAAATTGCATAGTATCATAAATAGCTACTCCGGGTATTACCCATCCGCCAGGAGAGTTTATAAACAAATACAGATCTTTGGTATCATCCTCGATACTGAGATATACCATAAGACCAATAAGCTGATTCGATATTTCACTATCAACCTCTTGGCCTAAAAAAAGTAATCTTTCTCGATAAAGTCGGTTGATTAGGGTAAAGTTGTATCCCTTAGGAACCGTACATGCATCTTTTGACGCATACGGTTCAAAAAAAAAATTGCGAAAAAAAAAACGAATCAATGTGTAGATTCCAGTCCTCTTTCTTTTTTCATAGCAGGTTTCTAACGAAAGGACTTTTTCTTCGATTTTTCAATAAAGACGAGTTTTGACTCCTTTCCTTATAATAAAAAAAAGAATTCACTAAACTTATCGAATTAACTTCTCATTGATGTATTGTTTCATCGAGATCCAATCCAAATCACGATGTAATTTTCTTGTTCTTGAATGGGCCTCGTTAATCTTTTTAGGTTTATGCTCTACTCCGGGTAAAGATCCGCCCGATTTCGATTTGCACATATAGGACAAATGCTCTCATTACCATTTCTTTTTGTTATGACTTTCTTTTTTTTTCAATTCATTTCATGCCTTCCGCCAAATATTTGATGTATTCATCCATTCGATTGATTAACATTGATTAATTGAGACCGCTTCTCTTTCCAAACGGGATCTCTTTACAAATAGGAATTATTTATGATACAAGTAGTAATCATAGATATATTACCAATTGGGTTTTTCTAAACGGAGCCTGGATACTTCATTTTATTAGCCCAACCAACCCAACCATAAATCATTCTAATTGATAATAGTAATCTGAATCCCCCCCAAAAATGGATTTGATTTAATAGTACCTCACGCTCCAAATTTTTGATGATTCAATTAATCTTTCTTGGGCGAAACCGAGGATATCTCGATCGGGGGAGATAACGGGGAAATCCCATATGACCCAATATTTCTGACAAGTCGCGCTATACGTCAACCCAAGATGCATCTTCCTCTCCAGGACTTCGAAAAGGTACTTTTGGAACACCAATAGGCATTAAA